AATAAGGTGCCTGAATTAAAAGGACTATCTTGATAGGATAGATCATGCATTTAAAGTGCCCTTATTATATATTTTAGAATTAAACTAAATCTAAAGAAATCAAAATTCTTTGTGCTTCATACACTAATATATAGAAAGATAAGCTAAATAAGCTACCAGGTTCATACCCTGTTTATAGAAGTAAAGTCTTCTTCTTTCTAAATGATTTTAAATTCTAGAAAAATTATTTTCTTAATTATTTTAATTTCTAGATCTTTAATTACTTTAAGAGCTAACAATTGATTAGGTATATGAATAGGATTAGAAATTAATCTAATGTCTTTTATCCCTTTAATTTCAAAAAGAAAAAATAAAAGATCATCACAGGCCATAATAATTTACTTTTTAACCCAAAGTATTGGAAGCATCACCTTACTATTTTCTATTTTAATTAAACCTATAATCTTTATTAACTCTTCATTAACAGAAGAAATTATAACAGTAATAATAATAATAGGAGTAATAATTAAAACCGGTATTGCTCCTTTCCACTCATGATTACCTGAAATAATAAGTAATTTAAATTGAATAGAAGCAATAATTTTAATAACCTGACAAAAGTTAGCACCATTATTTGTTCTAAGAAATATAAACTTAAATAATTGATTTATTTATTTAGCAGCAGTTTTATCAACAATTGCTGGAGCAATTGGAGGATTAAATCAAACATCTTTACGAAAAATTTTAGCTTATTCATCTATTAATCATCTAGGTTGAATAATTGTTTTCATGTCTATAAGAAGCGCATGATATAAATATTTATTGATTTATTTTATTTTAATTACCTTATTGTGCATTGTTTTAAGTGCTATAAATATTTATTTCATTAATCAATTCAATTCTAATTTAAATTCAATAATAGAAAAATATGCAATTATTATTATAATAATAAGTATTGGGGGTTTACCTCCATTCATTGGATTTTTACCAAAATGAATGGTTATTCAAAATATAATTGCATCAAATCTTTATATTGTTATCATTGTAATAATATTGATATCATTAATTACATTATTTTATTATTTACGAATAATCTCAAATATTATTTTAATATATTCAACTGTAAATAAATGAATTAATTATTACCCTATAAATAAATTAATTATATATTTAATTTATTTATTTAATTTATCTTTACCTATTTTTTCAGTTATTAATTTTTAAAGCTTTAAGTTAAATAAACTATTAACCTTCAAAGTTAAAAATATATAATCTTGATATAAGCTTTAGTAAAATACACCTTTAGATTTGCAATCTAATATCATTAATTAGACTATAAAGCCTGATAAGAGGTTATTTACCATATATAAATTTACAATTTATAGCCTAAACTTCAGCCATCTTATCAATTGAATAAATGATTATTTTCTACTAATCACAAGGATATTGGGACTTTATACTTTATTTTTGGTATATGATCTGGTATAGTAGGATCATCTCTTAGTTGAATTATTCGAATTGAACTTGGTCAACCAGGGTCATTTATTGGAGATGATCAAATCTATAATGTTATTGTAACAGCTCATGCCTTTATTATAATTTTCTTTATAGTTATACCAATTATAATTGGTGGGTTTGGAAATTGACTTGTCCCTTTAATAATTGGAGCACCTGATATAGCATTCCCTCGTATAAATAATATAAGATTTTGACTTCTCCCACCTTCATTAACCCTATTATTAACAAGAAGTATAGTTGAAATAGGAGCAGGAACAGGATGAACAGTTTATCCTCCCTTATCTTCAAATATTTCACATAGAGGAGCTTCTGTAGATCTGGCTATTTTCTCCCTTCATCTTGCAGGTGTTTCGTCAATTCTAGGGGCAGTTAATTTTATTTCAACTATTATTAATATACGACCAGTAGGGATAATTCCTGAACGAATTCCTCTATTTGTTTGATCTGTAGGAATTACAGCTCTTTTATTACTTCTGTCATTACCAGTTTTAGCTGGAGCAATCACTATATTATTAACTGATCGAAATTTTAATACATCATTTTTTGACCCAACAGGTGGAGGAGACCCTATTTTATATCAACATTTATTTTGATTTTTTGGTCATCCTGAAGTATATATTTTAATTCTACCAGGATTTGGATTAATTTCCCATATTGTTAGTCAAGAGAGAGGTAAAATTGAAGCATTTGGTGCTTTAGGAATAATTTATGCTATAATTGCAATTGGTTTATTAGGATTTATTGTTTGAGCTCACCATATGTTCACAGTAGGTATAGACGTTGATACACGAGCATACTTTACTTCAGCTACTATAATTATTGCTGTTCCAACAGGAATTAAAATTTTTAGATGATTAGCTACATTACATGGTGTAAATTTAACTTATTCACCAACAACTTTATGAGCTCTAGGATTTATTTTCTTATTCACTATTGGAGGTTTAACAGGAGTTATTTTGGCTAATTCATCAATTGATATTATTTTACATGATACTTATTATGTAGTTGCTCACTTCCATTATGTCCTTTCTATAGGAGCAGTATTTGCAATTATAGGAAGATTTATTCAATGATATCCATTATTTACAGGATTAACCTTAAAAACTAAATGATTAAAAATTCAATTTATTACAATATTTATTGGAGTTAATTTAACATTCTTCCCTCAACATTTTTTAGGGCTTAGAGGAATACCACGACGATATTCAGATTATCCAGACTGCTACACTACATGAAATATTATCTCTTCCATTGGTTCAACAATATCAATAATTAGAATCATTATATTTATTATAATTATTTGAGAAAGAATTGTGGTTAAACGAACAATTATTTTTAGACACAATATAACTTCAAGAATTGAATGATTACAACATACACCTCCAGCAGAACATTCATATGCTGAATTACCTATTTTAACTAACTTCTAATATGGCAGAATAGTGCAATGAATTTAAGCTTCATATATAAAGATTTAATCTTTTATTAGAAATCGCAACATGAGGAAATATTAGATTACAAGATGCTATATCCCCTCTTATAGAACAATTAATTTTTTTTCATGATCATACTTTAATAATTTTACTAATAATTACAATTTTAGTAGCATACGTAATAATCATATTAATAAATAATTCATTAATTAATCGATATCTTCTTGAAGGACAAAATATTGAATTCTTTTGAACTTTAATACCAGCAATTACATTAATCTTTATTGCTTTACCCTCTTTACATTTACTTTACTTAATTGATGAAGTTAATAATCCTATATTAACCTTAAAATCAATTGGTCATCAATGGTATTGAAGATATGAATATTCAGATTTTAATCAAGTAGAATTCGATTCATATATAAAACCTACTAATGAATTAAATAATAATGAATTTCGTCTACTGGATGTAGATAATCGAGTAATTTTACCATTTAATACTCAAATTCGTGTACTTATTACTGCAGCTGATGTACTACATTCATGAGCAGTTCCTGCTCTTGGAGTAAAAATTGATGCAACTCCTGGACGATTAAATCAAGGATGCTTCAAAATCAGACGACCTGGGGTTATTTATGGTCAATGTTCAGAAATCTGTGGGGCTAATCATAGATTTATACCTATTGTAATCGAAAGTGTTCCTATTAATAAATTTATTAATTGACTAAACTCTAACTCATTAAGTGGCTGAAAGTTAAGCATTGGTCTCTTAAACCAAAATATAGTATATTAACAAATACTCTTAATGGAAAAAGCTAGTTTAATAAAAATATTAATTTGTCAAATTAAAGATACTAATTAAGTGCTTTTTAATTCCTCAAATATCACCTTTATGATGAGAAATCTTATTTATTTTATTTATTTTATCTTTTATTATAATAAACACTATTATTTATTATAACAAAAATATTAAACTAATTAAAACAGATAATAATAAATTAGTTAATAAAGAATTAAAGTGAAAATGATAACTAATTTATTTTCAACATTTGACCCAGCAACTTCAATTTATCTATCTTTAAATTGAATTAGAACAATCTCATGTTTTTTATTAATCCCTTTAACATTCTGAATATTACCAAACCGATTAAATATTTTATTTAGAACAATTATAACAAAACTTCATGAAGAATTTAAAATATTGATAGGCCCTAACTCCAAAGGAATAACATTGATAATAATCTCCTTATTTATATTTATTTTAATTAACAATATTATAGGATTATTACCTTATATCTTTACTAGATCCAGACATTTAGTATTTACTTTAACAATAGCTTTACCATTATGATTATCATTAATAATTTATGGATGAACAAATCACACAAATCATATATTTGCTCATTTAATTCCTGCAGGTACTCCTGCACTTCTTATACCATTTATAGTAATAATTGAAACCATTAGAAATATTATCCGACCAGGATCATTAGCAGTTCGACTTACTGCTAATATAATTGCTGGCCATTTACTAATAAGTTTATTAGGAAACAATTCAACTAATGCTAGAAATATTATTTTACCAATTATTATTTCTATTCAAATTATTTTAATACTATTTGAATCTGCTGTATCTTTGATTCAAGCATATGTATTTTCCGTATTAAGAACTTTATACTCTAGAGAAGTTATATAATGAAATTACATAGAAACCACCCTTATCACTTAGTAGATTACAGACCATGACCTTTAACAGGATCAATTGGAGCAATAACTCTAACATCAGGTATAATCGCATGGTTCCATAAAAATGAAATATATTTATTTTATTTAGGGATTCTAATTACATTATTAACTATATATCAATGATGACGGGATATTGTTCGTGAAGGAACATTTCAAGGTAAACACACAATTAAAGTAACTGAAGGATTAAAATTAGGTATAATTTTATTTATTATTTCAGAAGTTTTTTTCTTTATCTCATTTTTCTGAGGTTTTTTCCATAGAAGACTTGCACCAACCATTGAAATTGGAATAACATGACCACCCAAAGGAATTAAGACATTTAATCCTATAGAAATTCCCCTTTTAAATACAATAATTTTATTATGTTCAGGTATCACTGTAACATGGGCACACCATAGATTAATAAATGGTATACATACAGAAACTACAAAAGCTTTATTTTTCACAGTAATTTTAGGATTATATTTTACTGCCCTACAAGCTTATGAATATAAGGAAGCAAGATTCTGTATTAGAGATTCAGTCTATGGGTCATCATTCTTTATAGCAACTGGATTTCATGGAATTCATGTAATTATTGGAACAACTTTTCTGTTAGTATGTTTAATTCGACACATCAAATGCCATTTTTCTAAAACCCATCATTTTGGATTCGAAGCAGCAGCATGATACTGACATTTTGTTGATGTAGTATGACTATTCTTATATATTTCTATTTACTGATGAGGTAGTTACTTTTTTAGTATAACAATTATATTTGACTTCCAATCAAAAGATCTTATTTTAAGAAAAAGTAATTATAAAGTTAACTTTATCGTTAATTATAGCAATAATAATCTCCCTAATTTTAATAATTGTATGCACTATCATTTCTAAAACTACAATTCTAGATCGAGAAAAAATATCTCCTTTCGAATGTGGATTTGATCCTAAATCATCAGCACGAACCCCCTTCTCATTACAATTCTTTCTTATCGCTATTTTATTTTTAATTTTTGATATTGAAATCGCTATTATTTTACCTATAATTATTACATTAAAAACAAGAAATATTATATCATGAATATTGACAATAATAATTTTCATTATAATTTTAATTATTGGATTATATTATGAATGAAAAAATGGTATATTAGACTGAACATTTTGGGGATGTAGTTAACAATAACATTTAATTTGCAATTAAAAAGAACTAATTTATAGTCTTCCTCGAAGTAATGAAGTAAAATTTACATTTAGTTTCGACCTAAAATTAGAGTATTAAGCTCCTTACTTATTAATTGAAGCCAAAAGAGAGGCTTTTCATTGTTAATGAAATCATTGATTTTAAAAATCCAATTAAAAGAGAATGAAGTTTCTGAAAGAAGCTGCTAACTATCTTTCAAAGCGGTTAAACTCCGTTTTTCTCTTATTTATATAGTTTAACTTAAAACTATTCATTTTCAATGAATAAATGAACTTTTAGTTCTATAAATGTTTAAGAAGAAAATTCTTATCGTAATAGCTTCAATATTAAACTTTAACTTAAGCTACTTAAACATTAAATAATAATTAATATTATAGCAATTACAATAAATCTACAAAAAAATAACTTAATTCTGTTATTTTGATATAGAACTCTTAACTTACTTATAAAAATTATACATAAAGACATTAAATTAGACATAATATACTCACCTCAACCTATATCTATAAAATCAGAACATAAATTAGAAAAATTTAATCTTTTTGAATAAATTATATAAGTTCTAAAATTAGGCATAAATCATATTGTACCCATAAAAGAAATTAACAAATTACTTTTTAACCCTAAAATATTATCAGAAAAATTTATAAAACATAATTCATAGCCCAACCAACCACCAATACCAATAAAAAAAAGAGGTATAAATTTGCATTCAATAGGAAAAACTAAAAGATCAAATTCAGAAAACAATAATCAAGATAATATTCTACCACCACAAATTCCTATAAATACCAAAAAAATCATTGAACGTATTATAATAGTTCTCTCATAAAAAGAATTAAAAGGTATAAGACCATTATATTTTGTTATTCTATAGTAACATAAACGTATTCTATAAGAAACAGTTAGACCTACTGAAACATAAAATAATAAATAAATAAATAAATTATAATAATTTATAGTCATATATTCTAAAGCTAAATCTTTTCTATAAAATCCAGATAAAAAAGGCAAACCACATAAAGATATATTAGCAATAAAAAAATTACATCTAGTATAAGGTAAACAATTAACTAACCCTCCTATATGACGAATGTCTTGTGAATCATTTATACAATGAATAATCAAACCAGCACAAAGGAAAAGTAAAGCCTTAAAAAAAGCATGAGTAATTAAATGAAAAAAAGAAATTAAAGGATATCCTATGAATAAAATTCTTATTATTAATCCTAATTGACTTAATGTAGAAAGGGCAATAATTTTTTTCAAATCATACTCAAAATTTGCCCCTAAACCAGATATAAATATTGTCAATATAGATAATAGTAAAATATAAGATAAATTAAATTGATACAACAAATTGCTAAAACGAATTAATAAATAAACCCCTGCTGTAACTAGAGTTGAAGAATGAACCAAAGCAGAAACTGGAGTTGGAGCTGCTATAGCTGCCGGTAATCAAGAAGAAAAAGGAATTTGAGCTCTTTTAGTGAAAGCAGCCAAAGTAACTAAAACAAAAATATAAAAATTATAATTAAAATCATAAAAATTATAAAACAAAAAATGCCATCTACCATTATTTAATCTTCAAGAAATAGCTAATAAAATAGCAACATCACCAATACGATTAGTCAAAACAGTTAATATTCCGGCATTATATGACTTATAATTCTGAAAATAAATTACTAAACAGTAAGAAACTAATCCTAATCCATCTCAACCTAATAAAATTCTAATTAAATTTGGTCTAATAATTATAAAAATTATTGACATAATAAATATCAAAACCAAATACAAGAATCGAATTTTATTAATATCACTTTCCATATAATTTTCTCTATAGTAAACTACTATTGAAGAAATAAACATAACACTTCCTATAAAAAGTAAAGATATTCTATCTAATAATAAAGTTATAACTAAAGAACAAGAGTTTAAAGAAATAATTTCCCAATCCAAAAATAAAAAAAAATCCATGGATAAAAAAAATAACCCTGTAATGAATGTAAATAAACCAGAAATAAAAATTAAATAAAATCAAAAAATATACTTTCTTATCATAAATCCAGAGTAATTCTACACCTATAACACCACAAATTATTATTCTAATTAAACTATCTAGATAAATTCAAATAGCAAAAATATCTCTTTTTAAAAATAATATATTTAAAGGTAATCAATGAAAAATTAACAATAAATACTCACGAATATAACCTCTAGATTCTATTTTTAAACCTCTATATATAGAACCATGCTGTACAATAGAATATAAATAGATTCTATAGCAACATCTTAAAAATGAAGAAAAGGCTAAAAATAATCAAGAAAAATAACTTCATCTTATAAGTCTATTAATTAAAAAAATTTCACCTAATAAATTTAAAGAAGGAGGGCTAGCCATATTATTAATACAAAATAAAAATCAAAATAAAGCTATAATAGGTATAAAAGTAATATAACCCTTATTAATTATTAAACTACGACTATGACTTCGTTCATAAATAATATTAGCCAAAGCAAATAAACCGGATGAACATAAACCATGACCAATTATAAGAATTAAAGACCCTAATAAACCATAATAATTACAAGTCATAATTCCTCCAATTACTAATCCCATATGAGCTACAGAAGAATAAGCAATTATAGATTTAATATCAACTTGACTTAAACACAAAAATCCTACAATAACTCCTCCAAACAATCTTAAAATAATTCAAATATAATTAAAACTTCAGTATTTTAAGAAAAAAAATACACGAAATAAACCATAACCCCCTAATTTTAATAAAACACCGGCTAAAATTATTGAACCAGCAACAGGGGCTTCAACATGGGCTTTTGGTAATCAAAAATGAACAAACACTATAGGTATTTTAACTAAAAAGGCCATAATTAATGACAAATATATAAAAATATTACATTTATCTAAAGAAATCAAAAAATAAAATAATGTATTGTAATTTATGTAAATATAAAAAATACAAACTAATAAAGGAAAAGAAGCAAATAAAGTATAAAATAATAGATATAAACCAGCTAAAAACCGTTCAGGTTGATATCCTCAACCAAAAATTAAAATTAAAGTAGGAATTATTCTAGACTCAAAAAATAAATAAAATAAAAATAAATTAGAAGTCGTAAAAGTTAAACTAAGAAAAATTAATAGTAAAGTTATTATTAATAAAAATTCAACATTATAATTATGCAAAAACTTTACCTTAGAACTTGCTATAATTATTAAAAAAATAATTCAAATAGTTAAAAGAACTATACAAAAAGATACCAAATCTATACCAAATCCATAACTTAAACTTCTATAATAAGTAGTTACAGGATATAATAATAAAAAAAAAGAATATAAAATTGTTATCAAACAATATATCCATCAGTTACTTAATAAAGGGATCAAAAAAATAAATATAATAAATAATTTTATCATGTTAAAACAGATAATCTAGACAATAAATCATTTCCATGTCTACGAACTATATTCACTAAAACACCTAAACCTAAAGCACCTTCACAAACAGAAAAAGTTAAAAAAATTAAAATAAAATATATTTCATAACCAAAACTCAAAAGAAATAGAAATAAAGTTATAAATAAAATTAAAACTAAATACTCTAAACTAAAAAGTGTTAATAATAAATGCTTACGAGCTAAAGAAAAAGTAATCACCCCAAAAAAAAATATAATAAATAAAACATAACTTAATATATTAATAAGTTTTAATAGTTTAAAATAAAATAATGATCTTGTAAATCATAGATAGAATTAATCTTTAAAACTTCAGTAAAGAGAATACCTCATCTTTAATCTCCAAAATTAATATTTTAATAAACTATTTACTGATATTACAATATTAATTTTCATTATACTAAATCTATCATTTATTATACTATGATTAAATCACCCTATTAGAATAGGAATTGCAATCATTATATTAACTATTATTATAGCTATAATTTCAGGACTATATCTGGGATCTTTTTGATATTCTTACATTATTATAATTACTATGCTAAGAGGAATATTAGTTCTATTTATTTATATAGCAAGAGTAGCCTCAAACGAAAAATTTAAAACTCCCGTTAAACTTATTTTATTATCAATTATAGTTACAACTCTAGGAATAATTATAATATTACTATATGAGGATTATTATAATGAAACAAATATAACAATATATTCAATAGATTCTAATATTATAAGATTAAACTTACTATTTAATATTAAACATAAATTTTTAACTATAATAATAGTAATTTATTTATTCTTTACAATAGCAACCATTTCATTTATTGTAAACATTTCTGAAGGACCTCTACGAGTAAAAAAATAATGAATAAACCCTTACGAAAAACTCACCCTTTATTTAAAATTGTAAATGGATCATTAATTGATCTGCCCTCACCATCAAATATTTCCCTATGATGAAATTTTGGTTCATTATTAGGAATATGTTTAGGTATTCAAATCGTAACAGGAATCTTTCTTGCCATACATTACACCGCCAATGTAGAACTAGCATTCAATAGTGTAGTTCATATTACCCGGGATGTAAATAATGGTTGATTAATTCGAAATTCACATGCTAATGGAGCATCATTATTTTTCATTTGTTTATATTTACATGTAGGACGAGGTATTTATTACAGATCACATAAATTAATAATGACATGAAATGTAGGAATTATTTTACTATTTTTAATTATAGCAACTGCTTTTTTAGGATATGTATTACCATGAGGACAAATATCCCTATGAGGAGCTACTGTAATTACTAATTTATTATCGGCAATTCCTTATTTAGGTAATGACATTGTAAAATGATTATGAGGAGGATTTAGTGTAGACAATGCTACCCTTGTACGATTCTTCACTTTACACTTCTTATTACCATTTATTATTGCTGCTATAGTAATTATTCATTTATTATTTTTACATCAAACAGGAAGAAATAACCCTTTAGGATTAAACTCAAACTACGATAAAATTCCTTTCCACCCATATTTTTCAATTAAAGACTTAATAGGAATAATAATTACTTTAACAGGATTTACCCTTCTAGTATTGTTAGAACCTCGACTATTAGGAGATCCAGAAAACTTTATTCCTGCTAACCCTTTAGTTACACCAGTTCATATTCAACCAGAATGATATTTTCTATTTGCATATGCCATTTTACGATCAATTCCTAATAAATTAGGGGGAGTAATAGCAATAATTTTATCAATTGCAATTATTGCAATTTTACCCTTTACTAATAAAAATAAATTCCAAAGAATAGCTTTTTACCCTATTAATAAAACACTATTCTGATCATTCGTGACTATTATAATTTTATTAACTTGAATTGGTGCACGACCTGCTGAAGAACCATATATTATAGTTGGACAAATTCTTACTGTATGTTACTTCTTATACTTTATTATTAACCCAATTATACTAATACTTTGAGACAAGATTAATAATTAGTTAATAAGCTTTAGATAAGCATTTACTTTGAAAGTAAAAAACAATGGTTAAATTCCATTATTAACTTTTCATCACTTAAATTAATGAATTATTTCCCCAGCATTATAAAACATAAAATTACGGAATAGAATAAAAAATAATTTAAAGATACAGGCAAAAATGCCTTCCAAGTTAAATACATTAACTTATCATATCGAAAACGAGGTAATGTTCCACGAACTCAAATAAACCAAAAAATAATAAAAACTAACTTTATATAAAAAAAAATAGAATTTAAATCACTACCCAAAAATAAAACCACAGTCATTAAACTTATAAAAATAATTCTCATATATTCAGATAAAAAAATAAAAGCAAAACCTGTTCCTCTATACTCAACATTAAAACCACTAACCAATTCTCTTTCACCCTCAGCAAAATCAAAAGGAGCACGATTAGTTTCTGCCAAACAAGAAGATAATCAACAAAAAAATAAAGGAAAAGAAAAAAAAATAAATCAAATATCACTTTGATAAATTATAAAATCAACAAGATTATAACTAAAAATAAAAACAAAAAAACATAATATAATTATTGCTATTCTAACTTCATAAGAAATAGTCTGAGCAACAGCACGTAATCCACCCAAAAGAGCATACTTAGAATTAGAAGATCAACCAGATAACATAACCCCATAAACAGATATACCCGAAATGCATAAAAAAAATAAAAATCCATAATTAAATCTAAAAACATTAACAATTTGAGGTATTAATGTTCATATAAAAAAAGAAATAATTAATATAAAAACCGGGCTAAAATAATAAATAATAAAATTTGATAAATAAGGATAAGTTTGCTCCTTAAAAAATAACTTTAAACCATCAGCAAAAGGCTGTAAAAGACCCATATAACCCACCTTATTAGGGCCTTTCCGCAATTGAATATAACCTAATACCTTTCGTTCAAGCAAAGTAACAAACCCAGCAGCCAATATTACACAAATCATTGTTAACAAATATATAATTAAAAAAATTACTATTTGTAATATAAATTACATTCATAAATTCTAAATTTATTGCACTAATCTGCCAAAATAGTTTAATAATATTCAAAATATTAATAAATATTATATATATTTGGTCCTTTCGTACTAAAATATAAAAAATCATTGCAGATAGAAACCAACCTGGCTCACGCCGGTCTGAACTCAGATCATGTAAAAAATTAAAAGTCGAACAGACTTAAAAATTGAGCTTCTGCACCCAACCTTAATTTTAATCCAACATCGAGGTCGCAAACTTCCTCATCGATAAGAACTCTCCGAGAAAATTACGCTGTTATCCCTAAGGTAATTTAATCTAATAATCCATAATAAAGGATCTAGAATTACATAAATTAATGAAAATTAAAATACAAAAGTTATTTAAATTTCGCTGTCACCCCAACAAAATTTATTTTCATATAAAAATTAATTATTATCCAAAAAATAAATATACAAAAATAAATTAAATTCTATAGGGTCTTCTCGTCTTGCAAAAAAATTTAAGCTTTTTAACTAAAAAATTAAATTCATAAAATTTAAATAAAGAAAGTCAGTTCCTCGTCCAACCATTCATACAAGCCTTTAATTAAAAGACAAATGATTATGCTACCTTTGTACAGTTAAAATACTGCAGCCATTAAATAAATCATTGGGCAGGTTAGACCTAAAATTAAATATCTATAGGACATGTTTTTGTTAAACAGGCGAGAACTAAATTTGCCGAGTTACTATATTTAAATATACTAAACTACTAATTTTATCATTATTGCTAAAAATAAAAAATTAAATAATATAATCTAATAAAAATTCAAATTAAAATAAAATAAATAATTATCAAGTATAAACTATAACGAAATTAAAGATGGCTGTTACTAAGCCTACTAAAACTTGAAATTTAAATAATTATGAAATAAATACAAAGCTTATCCCTTATATTTTTAGTAATTATAATTAAATAAAATAAATTTATAAATTAACATATAATTACCTGAATTAAATTCATTTATTAGATAACCAGATATTTAAAATTGAATAACATATAATCCCTATAATATAATTAAAAATAATTATGATACATTAACTTTCATTATATTATATCTCTTTTAATTTCGGGAAATTTAATAATAATTAAATTTAAATTGATAAACCCTGATACAAAAGGTACTACAAAAAAAGTATACTTACACTAAATTAAAAAATTTCCTTCACAGTACTTTACACTAAAGCCAAAATAATTATTTCATTAAAAATTACTAAAAAATAAATTATTTTTATAAATAAAACAAAAAATAAATATTAAAGCAATATAAAAATTTTCAAGCTAGGTTGAATTGCACAAACCAAAATATTATTGTAAATAATACGACTCCTAAAGTATAGCTTGATATAATTCCAACTACACTTTCCAGTAAAATTACTTTGTTACGACTTATCCTATCTTAAAATAGGAGTGACGGGCGATGTGTGCATAATCTAGAGCCAAAATCATTAATGTAAAATAACATAAATTACTTTCAAATCCTCTTTCAAATATCTAATTACAAGATAAAATCCAATTAATAAAAATTAAATGTAACCCATCTCAACCTTTGTTATAGCTACACCTTGACCTGACATTATACAAATAATGATTAACGAAAATATTCTAATAAAACATTCAATGACAGAGATATATAAACCAACAAACAAAGTAAAATCCAACGTGGATTATCGATTACAGAACAGGTTCCTCTGAAAGGACTAAATTACCGCCAAATTCTTTTAATTTAAAGATCATATCTATTAATACCATGGCCTAAAAATTTACATCTGGAATAATAGGGTATCTAATCCTAGTTTATTTACCAGATTTCTTATAATCTTAAACCTAGAGTATATAATTTAAATTAAAATTTCACCTAATAATTTAAAATAAAACCCCAAAAAAATAAATTAATAATAACCAAAAAAATTAACTTGAATCAATTGTATAACCGCGTATGCTGGCACAACTTTAAACAATCCTGAAATATTTAACTCTTTCTTTGTTTCCAAAATACAAAAATACAAAAAACTGCAAATAATAATTTATGCCCCTTTTAGGTTGACAAAAACACGCAAAAACCTGCATATAAAATTAACATTAAGCTAATTAAAATAGACAGAATCAATCTATCTTCAAAAATACGCAATAAAGCCCTGCGGACCTTAACAGATAATAACCCCCCTCTCCCCCTATCCAGTATACCTACAACCCCTGGTCCCAGCACTAGGCCCCCGCCAATAAATTATTTACATATAGTCCATTGCTATCTATACCCCGGCTACATCCGTTAAATCCTTTACATGGTATGTGACATATATATCTATCCCCTGCATTAAGTGTCCCTTACATAGTCGTCCATTGCTATTTGTGTTCTCCGCTTCTCTGGCTCCTTACCCGTGTCGCTCCAAATATGCTACTGATCCCCCTTTATTTTAAGCTTTTATCCTTATATCTCTTGCATCTATCTATTTCTTAGTTCCCCTCTTATTCCCGGTGTGATTCCCCCCAGATGGTTAAATCCTTGCTTTAATATGTTCCCCTTCTATGTGTCCCTTGACTCCCATAGCTCTCCAGTCTACCCAGTATCCCAGATATAGTCCTTTCCACCCCCTTAAATACTTGCTCCCCCCAGACGGATGGGCTGAGTACCCTCAGGCTATTAAAATTGCACATTAAGCAAAATTTGCAATTATTAATAGTCATAGTTGCACCAAATTTATGTGAAAATTTAATACAACCAAAAATTAATGTGTAAATTTTCTCGAAAAAATTTTATTAGAAAAAATTTTCGAAAAATTTTTCATTTAATTTAGAAAAAAATTTTTTTCTAATTAAATTACATTAAAATTAAAGTAGAGTTTTACAAAAATTGTAAAACATCTAACTTGTACAACATGGGCCTTCGGACCTGAACATTTTCTATATATAAAGACATAAATATTGCCATAACAAAAATTAAATTTTCAACAAATTTTTAATAAAAGAAAAATTTTACCCACTATTTTAAGTAAGTTACAATATTTTTAAACATGCATCTAATATTAATCATTAATAATTAATTAATAATCTTATTCTTAAGGTCCGACACCAAAAAATTATTAGTTAAATTGAAAAATTGATGCAAGGACTAAAATTAAAATCTTCAATTAAATAAATATGCTAGATTAATAAATTAAATCATAACCTTCAAACCAGATTCATAAAATATGTAAAGAACCTACAATAAATATATTTAATAAATTAAATTACCCATTAAAAAAATAGATGTTTGAACCAAGACTCGACACAAAACAAATAAATTCTAAAAAAATAACTGCTATAAATAAATAAATACACTAGTAACTACAAACATTATACTAGGTTTGAAGGTCATCTCATTAAAATAAAAATTAAATAATAAGTATCTTTAATAAAAGAAGATTTTAATAAAAATTATATATTTCATATGACAAAAATTAAAATTTAATTAAATTAAAAAGGCAGAATCTAGCATTCTGCAGCCTATCAACTTTTAAATTAAATTAAAACCCACCAATAATTATATTACAAATAATGCCTTCTGCATATAAACTCCAGATTATGTAACAGAATCCTAAAATTAAAATCTTCAATTAAATAAATATGCTAGATTAAAATTAAAAAGGCAGAATCTAGATCCTAATTAAATCCATAAAATTAAAATATACATTTTATTGCTGGAAAATAAATACTATAAAAAAATTAATTAGATAAAATAATTGCATACTAGAGGTATAACAAACTATCAAAATAGTCCAATAAATAAATTACAACTATTTAGAATGACTGATAAAGATCCGTAACAAGAAAATTAAAGATATAAGTACCTTATAGGTACTTTTACCCAGCCCCATCTTGATAATAGAAAAAAAAGATGGGGCTAAAAAGGGGAT